GGTCTACGAATCTATTCTAACTATCAAAGAATTCCTAGAATTTTAGGTGGGATGGGGGTTGTAATTCTTTCTACTTCTCGAGGTATAATGACAGACCGAGAGGCTCGACTAGAAAGAATAGGCGGAGAAATTTTGTGTTATATATGGTAATCTTTCTAATATCCGATATGAAACTTCTTTTTTGTGAAAAAGAAAAGAGAAGGGGTGGGTTCTCTAATAGGGTTCTTCCTCCACTAGTTGATACTTCAAGGGGGTTTTACCTGGAATGAAAGAACAAAAATGGATTCATGAAGGTTTAATTACTGAATCGCTTCCCAACGGTATGTTCCGGGTTCGTTTAGATAATGAAGATATGATTCTAGGTTATGTTTCAGGAAAGATCCGACGTAGTTTTATACGGATACTGCCAGGAGATAGAGTAAAAATTGAAGTAAGTCGTTATGATTCAACCAGAGGTCGTATAATTTATCGACTCCGCAACAAAGATTCGAAAGATTAGGTGTTTTTTAACTTCACCATTTCTTTCGTAGGAATACGATTCGAAATGGAAAATTTCAAGAAACTTATTTTCTTCCAAAAAGTGGATTCAAAATTAAAGTAAGGAGTGGCAAATATGAAAATAAGAGCTTCCGTTCGTAAAATTTGTGAAAAATGTCGACTAATCCGTCGTCGGGGACGAATTATAGTAATTTGTTCCAACCCAAGACATAAACAAAGACAAGGATAATCAAACTCGTTAAAGACCTGATATACAAATAGGGAATCTGTTTTGACATGAAATGGATATATCCATATATCTCTGACTCAAATTTATGAGATCATAAAATATGGCAAAAGCTATACCGAAAAAGGGTTCACGTGGACGTATTGGTTCACGTAAGAGTACACGTAAAATACCAAAGGGGGTTATTCATATTCAAGCAAGTTTCAATAATACCATTGTGACTGTTACAGATGTACGCGGGCGGGTGGTTTCTTGGTCCTCTGCCGGTACTTCTGGCTTCATAGGTACAAGAAGAGGGACGCCGTTTGCTGCTCAAACCGCAGCGGCAAATGCTATTCGTGCAGTAGTAGATCAAGGTATGCAACGAGCAGAAGTCATGATTAAAGGTCCAGGTCTCGGAAGAGACGCAGCATTACGAGCTATTCGCAGAAGTGGTATACTATTAACTTTCGTACGGGATGTAACCCCTATGCCACATAATGGCTGTAGACCCCCGAAAAAAAGACGTGTGTAGAAATAAAAAAGGAAGATATTTCAATAGTAAGAGAAACAAGAGAAATAAATGATTCAATGATCTGATCAAATAATATTATTATGGTTCGAGAGAAAATAACAGTATCTACTCGGACACTACAGTGGAAGTGTGTTGAATCAGCAGCAGACAGTAAGCGTCTTTTTTATGGGCGCTTTATTCTGTCTCCGCTTATGAAAGGTCAAGCAGACACAATAGGCATTGCGATGCGAAGGGCTTTGCTTGGAGAAATCGAAGGAACATGTATCACACGCGCAAAATCTGAGAAAATATCACACGAATATTCTACGATAACGGGTATTCAAGAATCAGTACATGAAATTTTAATGAATTTGAAAGAAATCGTATTGAGAAGTAATCTCTATGGAACTTGTGAGGCGTCTATTTGTGTCAGAGGCCCTGGATATGTAACTGCTCAAGATATCATCTTACCGCCTTATGTAGAAATCGTCGATAATACACAGCATATAGCTAGCTTGACAGAACCCATTGAGTTGGTTATTGGATTACAAATAGAGAAGAATCGCGGATATCTTATAAAAGCGCCAAATACCTTTCAAGATGGAAGTTATCCTATAGATCCTGTATTCATGCCTGTTCGAAATGCGAATCATAGTATTCATTCTTATGAAAATGGTAACAAAGAAATACTATTTCTCGAAATATGGACAAATGGAAGTTTAACTCCTAAAGAAGCACTTCATGAAGCCTCCCGGAATTTGATTGATTTATTGATTCCCTTTTTACATACCAAAGAAGAAAATCTAAATTTAGAGGACAATCAACACATGTTTCCTTTACCCCCTTTTACCTTTTATGATAAATTGGCTAAACTAACAAAAAATAAAAAAAAAATGGCGTTGAAATCGATTTTTATTGACCAATCAGAATTGCCTCCCAGGATCTATAATTGTCTCAAAAGGTCCAATATATATACATTGTTGGACCTTTTGAATAACAGCCAAGAAGATCTTATGAAAATGGAGCATTTTCGCATAGAAGATGTCAAACAAATTTTAGGGATTCTAGAAAAAAATTTCGTAATTGATTTACCGAAAAATAAGTTTTAAATCCATTGGATTTTTTTCATCTTTTTTTTAGAAAAAGGCCAAAAAAAGGGTTTTGAATATTTAGGACAATTCATATCTATATTCGGAATCAGCATAGATTCATAATTTAATTGAATAGATGTATCTAGGGAGAATTCACTTTGAAGCGACTGTTCCCTAGATACATACGTCGTG